AATTATGGATAAAACGAAGAGAAAGCCGAACCAATATACAGAAGTAGCCGCTTCAGGCCAACATATATGTATTTCCGCTCACAAAGCGAGAAGAGTAATTGATCAAATTCGTGGGCGTTCCTATGAAGAAACACTTATGATACTAGAACTAATGCCTTATCGAGCGTGTTATGCCATTTTAAAATTGGTTTATTCTGCAGCAGCAAATGCTAATCACAATAAGGGTTTCAACGAAACAAGTTTAATCATTAGTAAAGCTGAAGTCAACGAGGGTACGACTGTAAAAAAACTAAAACCCCGAGCTCGAGGGCGGGGTTATCCGATAAGAAGATCCACCTGTCATATAACTATTGTATTGAAAGATATATCTGTAGATGAACAACTAGAAATAGATAAAAGGAAAACCTATAAATTGGAGCTGAGGAATATTTAAAGAAAGAATATTCTAGTTTAGAAAAACTACAAATACCCTATATTATGTTATGCTTAAAAAAACCCGAATGGATAAAAAAAAAACACACACAGATATGACATTTCACGATATATATAGTAGTGGGGGACTATGGGACAAAAAATAAATCCACTTGGTTTCAGGCTTGGTGCAACCCAAGGTCATCATTCTCTTTGGTTTGCACAACCAAAAAATTATTCCGAGGATCTACAAGAAGATCAAAAAATACGAGATTGTATCAAAAATTATGTACAAAAAAATCTTAAAATATCCTCTAATGTCGAGGGAATTGCACGTATAGAGATTCAAAAAAGAATCGATTTGATTCAGGTCATAATCTATATGGGATTCCCCAAGTTATTAATAGAAGATAGGACTCGAAAAATAGAAGAATTACAGTTCAATGTACAAAAAGAACTCAATTGTGTAAACCGAAAACTCAACATTGCTATTACAAGAATTGTAAACCCTTATGGGCACCCTAATATTCTTGCAGAATTTATAGCCGGACAATTAAAGAATAGAGTTTCATTTCGCAAAGCAATGAAAAAAGCTATTGAATTAACTGAACAGGCAGGTACAAAAGGGATTCAAGTACAAATTGCAGGGCGTATCGACGGAAAAGAAATTGCACGTGTCGAATGGATCAGAGAAGGTAGGGTTCCTCTCCAAACCATTCGAGCCAAAATAGATTATTGTTCCTACGCAGTTCGAACTATCTATGGGGTTTTAGGTATCAAAATTTGGATATTTGTAGACGAGGAATAATAAGCATTTTCTTGATTTGTATTTAGTTCTATTTAGAGATAAAAAAAAATGAACAATTCTATACAATTCTATAAGGTTGAATAAAAATTAGATTAATCGTTTGATATAATTGCTATGCTTAGTGTGTGACTCGTCAGTTTTTTAGGATTAGGATTCAAAAAAATGGAACAACCCATAATACAAACTAATAACTATAGAACTAATAACCAACTCATCGCTTCGCATTATCTGGATATAAAGAAAGAACCGGTCAAAATATGATATATATGATATATAAGTCATATCGTTGTAGCAACTGAAATCTTTTTGCATAAAAAAAAAATAAAAGTATACAGATAAATGGAAAGGCGAGAGAAAGATAGAAAAAGAATATCAACGATATATGATTCCAATATGTACGGTCTATGAGTCATCTCATAAAAAGGAATGTAATAAAGCATCAATACTGAATTGATCCATAATTAGACAAATACGTGGATAGAACCAAAAAAAAAGAGCCCCGAGTCAATAAAGACTGAGAGGGTTGACTCAAAAACGCATTTCATTAGGGGCTCCGTTGTAAAATTCAGACCTAATCATTACTCGAGAGGTGGTGGGAACGACAGAACCTGTGAATGCATAAGATTCTATTGAAAACGAATCCTAATGATTCATTGGGTAGGATGGCGGAACGAACCAGAAACCAATTCATTTTTTTTTTAAGGTCATGTCATAGACTAATCTTACAACTGAATGTTGAAAGAGTAAATATTCGCCCGCGAATTTTTTTTTTAGAAATTTGAGTCAATTCGATAGAATAATAAAAAAAAAATAAAGATTCATTATAACGTTATACCCAATACCTAAACGCCATTATCTAAAAAAAGAATACGTGTTTAATTATATATCAAATATCAAAAGAAAATAAATTCTATTATTTATTAAATGAAATTTCAAAGAATCCCCCGATTCAGTATATTTTTCACCACGTATATTATTTTATTTTTTAATCGTTTAATTCGCGAGGAGCTGGATGAGAAGAAACTCTCATGTCCGGTTCTGTAGTAGAGATGGGTGGAATTGATAAACAACCATCAACTATAACCCCAAAAGAACCAGATTCCGTAAACAACATAGAGGAAGAATGAAAGGAATATCTTATCGAGGTAATCGTATTTGCTTTGGTAGATATGCTCTTCAAGCGCTTGAACCCGCTTGGATCACATCTCGACAAATAGAAGCGGGTCGGAGAGCAATGACACGAAATGCACGCCGTGGTGGAAAAATATGGGTACGTATATTTCCAGACAAACCCGTTACAGTAAGACCTACAGAAACACGTATGGGTTCGGGGAAAGGATCGCCCGAATATTGGGTAGCTGTTGTTAAACCCGGCAGAATACTTTATGAAATGAGCGGAGTAGCAGAAAATATAGCCAGAAGGGCTATTTCAATAGCGGCATCCAAAATGCCGATACGAACCCAATTCATTCTTTCGGTATAGGATAGGAAGAACCAAAGGAAATCCTTTTTTGTATAAAAAAACAATTGCAGGTTTCTTGTTTTGTTTTGAACAAACAATATTTCTTTTTTTTATTTCACCCTTTACATTGAAAAAGACAAAAAAAAAAACGATATGATTCAACCTCAAACCCATTTGAATGTAGCGGATAACAGCGGGGCCCGAAAATTGATGTGTATTCGAATCATAGGAGCTAGTAATCGACGATATGCTCATATTGGTGACGTTATTGTTGCTGTAATCAAAGAAGCAGTACCAAATACACCTCTAGAAAGATCGGAAGTGATCCGAGCTGTAATTGTACGTACTTGTAAAGAACTCAAACGCGACAACGGTATGATAATACGATATGATGACAATGCTGCAGTTGTTATTGATCAAGAAGGAAATCCAAAAGGAACCCGAATTTTTGGCGCGATCCCCCGGGAATTAAGACAGTTAAATTTCACTAAAATCGTTTCATTAGCACCTGAAGTATTATAAGGGAAGACTGTGATGTAGTTTATAGTATTTGAATGAAATAGGAATGAAATAGATTAATTTAATTTAGTAGATTGTTTCTATATCACGTATATACCTTTAAAAATTCATAAATATTTATGAATAAAAAAAAAAAAAGAAAAAGAGCATGTTGATTATATCAAAATTCGGGGGCAACTATAATCTTAGTTTATCATGAGTAAAGACACTATTGCTGACATAATAACCTCTATACGAAATGCTGACATGAATGAAAAAAGAACAGTTCGAATACCATCTACTTACATCACTGAAAATATTGTTAAAATCCTTTTACGAGAAGGTTTTATTGAAAACGTGAGAAAACATCAAGAAAGCAATAAATATTTTTTAGTTTTAACCCTACGACATAGGAGAAATAGGAAAGGAGCGTATAGAACTGTTTTAAATTTAAAACGGATCAGCCGGCCTGGCCTACGAATCTATTCTAACTATCAACGAATTCCGAGAATTTTAGGCGGAATGGGGATTGTAATTCTTTCTACTTCTCGAGGTATAATGACAGACCGAGAGGCTCGAATAGAAGGAATCGGCGGAGAAATTTTGTGTTATATATGGTAATCTTTCTGATAGCCGAATTATATGCGGAACTTGCCTATTTGTTTTGTGAAAAAAAAAGGTAAAGGGTAGGTTTCTAATACTATGCCTCTTCGATTCGTTGATACTTCAAGGCCGTTTTCCCTGGAATGAAAGAAAAAAAAAGATTCGCGAGGTTTTAATTACTGAACTACGTCCCAACGGTATGTATGTTTCTAGTTCGTTTAGATAATGAAAATAGGATTCTGGTTTTTGCTTCGGGAAGGGTTCAACGTAATTTTATACGTATACTACCAGTAAATAGAATCAAAATTGTGGTAAGTTCTTATGATTCAACTAAAGGACATATAATATAATTTGTATACTCTAAAGTAAAGACTCACATAATTTGGTGGTTTTTTCAATTTCAACATTATTTCGTGGGGATACAATTCGAAGTTAAAGATTTTAAGAAATTTATTTTCTTCCAATTAAGTAGATTCAGAATTAAGAAAAGGGGTGACAAATATGAAAATAAGGGCCTCTGTTCGTAAAATTTGTGAAAAATGTAGATTGATCCGTAGGCGGGGACGAATTATAGTAATTTGTTCCAACCCGAGACATAAACAAAGACAAGGATAATCCTTCTAAAACAAAAAGGACTCCCGAAATCGAAAGGACCTGATGTACAGATGTACAAAAAAATCAGTAAAAAACCAAGATCTGTTTTGACATGAAATGGATATATCCATATATCTCTTACTTTTATTTACGAGATGGTAAAATATGGCAAAACCTATACCAAAAGTTGGTTCACGTAGAAATAGACGTATTGGTTCACGTAAGAATGTGCGTAGAATACCAAAGGGAGTTATTCATGTTCAAGCAAGTTTCAACAATACCATTGTGACTGTTACAGATGTACGAGGTCGAGTAATTTCTTGGTCCTCCGCCGGTACTTGTGGATTCAAGGGTACAAGAAGAGGGACACCATTTGCCGCCCAAACCGCAGCGGGAAATGCTATTCGGACAGTGGTGGATCAAGGTATGCAACGAGCAGAAGTCATGATAAAGGGGCCGGGTCTCGGGAGAGATGCGGCATTAAGAGCTATTCGTAGAAGTGGCTTATTATTAAGTTTCATACGGGATGTAACCCCTATGCCACATAATGGCTGTAGGCCCCCCAAAAAAAGACGTGTGTAAACATTGAAGAGATTTCAAGAGAAAAAAATAATTCAACAATTT